AAGAGTTAGTATCTAAAATACATATATATATTATAAGGGGGGAACTGCTAGTTTTTTCAGAAAAGACTTGCTGCCCCCCTTCCGAATCCCGCGAGTGACTAAGCGCGAGACGAGCCATAACATAAGGGGCGAATCTACTCTTCGTAGAATCGACCATAGATATCTTCTTTTTTCAGTATATTTGCACCAGGCTTAGCCCCTACTAGTAAGAAGGTGTTCCCGAAAGGGGACGAAACCTGTCGTGTGCGGCTTAGTAGCGCGTGAACAGAACACATAGCCTAAGCGGAACTCAATATTCAACCAACCTATGATCCCTTTATTTAATCAGCTTACTATCAATAAACCATGTGTTAGGTTCTCGTTTCGGGAGATCTTGGAACGTGCCCGTCGTGTGAATGCGCATACAAATGGGTCACTATTCGCCTACTACTAATAAGGGCGGAGAGTGGATTCTAGATTATATCAGTCGGGTAGGCTGGACTGGGGTTCTGGGAAAATCTCTACGAATTCTTCTTTGCAAGAGACATCCCTGGGTTTAGTGATTTCTCCGGCAGCCTTGCTGGGATCTCCAGATCGAATAATTGGTTTACAAGACGCTCTTAGGGAGTCTTGTCTTCTCGGATTCCAGCTTTTTTCTTTTCTTATAAAAAGCTTTGACCTACTCCCTGAGCAGAGATGTACGCTTTATACAGGTAGTGGGGTCATGTATACTCATGGGATGGCTTTTTTTGGAGTAATGAAAAAATTCCATTGCATCCAAATCAATCAAGATCTAAGTAGTTGTTCAGTAAACTATTATGCTTCTCGCATGCAGTATCCGAGTCTTGCCTATTTAAGGAATATAGAGGAGGTATGCGTCCTCTCGGTCGCCTTGACCAATCACAGATCAGCTCGAAAGTACCCCTTTTTATTATGATGATAGGGGTGGATGGTAGGGCTAGAACAGGCATAATCGCTGCAACGCCTAGAAGTGGGCCGACTATCTTCCATAAAATATATATATTCGGCATTTAATGAGATAGTAAAGTTCTAGACTCAAGCTAGCAAAAAACAAGACTGAGGTCGGGCATTACTGGTAATTGCTAAGGTGCTTTCTGAAGTATTAACCATTGGCTAGCGCTCATCTTCAGCTCTGTTTCCAGCCTTTCATTTCATATACCATTCCCGTATGCCATACCTCTTATTTAACATCCAAGCCTCCTCCCATCGGTAGTTGGAAGCAGAACTGAGGCTGGATGTAACTGAAGGAAAGGGGATATAGGTACGATAGGAGGGCACGGTTAAGTTAAGCAGGTAAGCGAAGGCTCTCTCTCTCGCCCTGTGGTCTTGTGTTAAGCCCTTCCGCCCATTATTGATCTTCATTCTAAGCGAGCAGGTCGAAAGCAGTTGAGGTGATAGCAAAAGTAAGCAGGGAAGCAGAAGCAAGAGGTCTTCAAAGAACTTTTGTGTAATAAAGCTTCTCGGTCGCATTTCATTGGTCTCTAAGGCGCTTAATCGTTCATCGATCTTTTCTTCTTTCTTCAATCGGTCATATCTGATCCGTAGCTGGTAGCGACATGAGGAAAAGGTCCAGAATAGTCTATTTTATTTGCTAAATCGCGAGTTTAAGGGGTCGGATGGGTCAAGTATGGCCTCTAAAAACATGCGAGAATCGGCTTTTTTAGTAGCATCTGTCCTTCCCGGCCTGCTGTCGTCAACGGCCCGCTTCCTTGAATGAGAGTCGGTCTTCCCGATCCACGAATACTTTCCGTTGTCCTTTACTAGTTTAGTGGCTTCTGCCTGAGGGCATCTGGAATTGTCTGTTTCGGTATTAACTCTTGTAAACGGTCGCAAACGCTCATCTGTCCACGAATACGGTTCCCTTCTTTTATTCTATAGCTTTTATTCAATTAGGGCGAATACCTTGTAACCTAATTTCTTTCTTGAAAGATATGCTACTTCCCGGTCGAGCTGTCTTGTAACGGTCTCTAGGGTCTTCAGTCGAATTTTTCTTCTTTCCTGTAGTAGTTCATCTGATGAGTTCATCGCGCAATTTGAGTTTAAGCATTGGGCTTCTGAAAGCTATCTTCTGTAGGGATCGGAGATCGCCTTGTATAACTATCGATCAATGGTTTTCGCGCTAGGAGATCATCCGCTTATGGCAGGAAGGATGGATGAGCTCCCTATTGATATAAAAAAGGATGGAGGTGAAGTCTGAGCCTCGGATGAGGGGGGGAATATAGACACTGGGAAAGGAATCATGGGAGTCCGCCCGAATAAAGGGAGCCTTACGTGAGAGGGCCCTGGAGGAGAATTGGAATAATGAGAGGAAGTTTACTTGCTCGACCATAGGGAGAGGGAGAGGAAGAGAAGACTAGCCAACCAAAGTAGAGGACCTCCTTGAGATGGGGAGAGAGTTTGACCACTTATAGGAATGTTATTCAATAGCGCACCAAATGCGCGCAATAAAGCAGTGCGCCTGGAAAGAAAGAGGAGCAGAGGGGGTTGATTTACAATTTTA